ATTTTTCTGATGATGTTTTTGAAAAATGCAGTTCATTGATCCATCCGCCCGTTGCTCGATAGTCTCTATCGATACTTTCAAAGTAAAGTTAGAAGAAAGAAGAAATCACTCAATTTCCTAGATGACATACTATCCTCAAATAATAATAAAACCTTAGTATTTTTTTGTATCTCATCAAAAATGGAAATTTTTCTAAGTTTATTGAAGAAGTTCTATTTACTCAATAAACCTCGCTCTCTTTTGTTTGCCCACTATTCTACTATTCTCTTTTATATTAAATAATATAAATAAAATATTATGTAATTATGTAATAATATATATATATTAGACTAGTAATCTTTGACGAACAGGATAAAGAATCTTTTTTTCTTTCGACACAAGAAAGAGATGTGGAAAATTCCTTTTCTTGTGTCGAATACTAGGAAGATGAATAATCGTCCCTATAATTTTGTGTTCCACGCATTTATCCGTTCTATTCCCCGCTTACTTATGTCTAGTATCTAGTCGAATTTTATTCGATTTAGAATAGAAAACACTATTAATGTATTTTATGACATTGAAATGTGATAATAGTAACATAATCATACCACCCCAATTTGGATTCAAAAAAAGTAAAAAGTCTTCTTCACAATCTACATACTATGACTAGGAATGCAGTACAAGTAATGAGTATAAAAAAGCAAAAGGCTTTTCATAATATCCATTTTTTATCATAAAGAGTCGTCAAAAATAATTTTGTTCTTTTTACGTTATGAGCTCAATGTCGATAAATCCGCGAGTCTAGAAATTCATTTCTGACAATTGAACCTTCTCGAACTGTTTCTTTTTAAGAACCAAAAAGATTTGTGCCAAAATAACAGATGCCAAGAAGAACAAAAGGCCTTGGACACGTAAGGGATCTTGAAGTACTATTTCTGCATCTCCCTGACCAAATCCGCCCACATTAGGATTACTCGTCAACGGTTGATCCAATTTGATAGATTCGCCTTCTGAAACAAGAAGTTCTGGCCCTGGAGGGATAATATCAACCACTTGACGTCCATCCGATGCATCCGCTATGGTTATTTCGTAACCCCCTTTTTCTTTTCGTATTATTTTACCTACTATACCTGCTGATGTAGCATTATAAACTGTATTGTTACTTTTGCTCCCGTCGGGATAAATCTGGCCCCTTCCCCTGTTTCCGCCTACATATATAGGATATTTTAAGAAGTGAACCTCCTTCGTAGTAGCGGGGTCCGGGGAAAGGATAGGAAAGGTTATTTCACTATATTTCTGACCAGGAACGGGGCCTATCACAAGAATATTTTTTTTATTGGGGCGATAGCTCTGAAAAGACAGATTGCCTATCTTTTCTTTTATCTCGGGGGAAATCCGATCAGCAGGAGCTAATTCAAAACCCTCTGGTAAAATAAGAACAGCCCCTACATTCAAAGCACCTTTTTTACCATTAGCAAGAACTTGTTTTAGTTGCATATCATAAGGGATTCGAACAACTGCTTCAAATACAGTATCTGGAAGTACCGTTTGTGGAACTTCAATATCCACGGGCTTATTAGCTAAATGGCAATTGGCACATACAATACGACCAGTCGCTTCTCGCGGATTTTCATAACCCTGCTGTGCAAAAATGGGATATGCACTTGAAATGGATGGCCGAGTTATGATATATATCATGAGCGATACGGAAATGGATCGAGTAATTTGTTCTTTTATCCAAGAAAAAGTCTTTCTAGTTTGCATGGTCCAACCATTGAGCCCAAAAATGTCTACAATAAATTTGGTAGGTCGCTAACCTAGTTCCCTATCCGTAATTCTGCTATTTACTGGAATAATTTTACTGGAATAAATAATATTAATATATAGAATAAATCTTTGGGATGGGTATAAAAATAAAGAGTAAGTATGATTTTACATGCTTTGCTTCTGTACAACTACAAAGTAAGAAACGTTAGAATTGAATTGGATTAATATCAGTAGATCCTTTTTTAATCATTCATTGAATGATAAATCACTACAAGTGACGGAGAAACACGATTTAAATAACGAAAAATCAAAAATTTAAATAGAGTATCTAGAATGACTGGAAAAGTAGAAACAAGACCAGATATAATTTGATCATTATGAGCAAATCCAAAATCTTTGTAGACAAAGCCAATCATTAGTTCCCAACCATGGGGCGAATGGAATCCGATACATAAATCTGTTAATAAAAGAATCGAAAAAGCCTTTATTGTGTCACTTAAGTTATATAGGAATTCCTGAGCCCAAGAGTTAAGAATAACAAGTTCTTTATTACCCAAAATTGAATAACCACTTAGAATAACGAAACAGATTATATTTGTCAAGAAGTGCAAAATCGTATGGATATGATCCTCATTGTGTATCTTGATTAATTGGAGCGTTTCTTTGTGGATTCCTATACGAAGGTTTTGTAGATGTGTCTCCGAGTATTCCTTGATCATTTCCTCCAAAAGAAAGATTTCCTCCAATTCTATGAATTTTTCGAGAATATTTTTTTCTTGAATATCATTCAAAAAAATTTCATATTGCCTAGTATTCCACAAATAAGTAACCCAAGATTCCAGACTTTTATTAAATGAGAGAGAAATCCACCAGGGCAAAAATACTATAGATGCAAGATATAAAAGAGGGTTGAATGCTTTCTTTTTTGACATTTTTTCATTTCGTCTATGAATTTTTAATGAACCGACCTCATTAGTTGACTCTACGCCATCCAATATTTCTCTCATGCATGAGTTCTATTACAAAGTATCGAACTTATGAATCTATTCACTGTTTTGTTTTGTGGTTGTTACGTTACGTATACGTCTTCTTTGACTAGAATGAGCGTTATGAAGAAACTTCAGTTAAGTTATGGTATAGAAAAGGGGGATTCTTTAGTTTTTCCTTACTGCTGAGAAAGCATTCACTCTCTCAGCTCATTTATCAAAATACTTCAATCGGTACACGCAAGAAATAGGCCAATTCGGCAGCTTTTTGTTCGATTTCCCGTGGAGTAACATTCTCATCAGTACGAGTCAAGGGAATGGCCCCCTGGCCTCTGATATCCATATAAAGGACACGGCGAGCATAAATACCCTCTTTAACTTCTATTCTGACGGACTGAATATCCTTTATAAGGAATCGGAGGAAGATGCGACGATTTTTTCCAGGGAATCCCCAACGAAAAATACACACCATTCCTTCTTTTCTATCGAATCGATCATAACCACCCCCTACATTCCACGAAATTGTGCACCACAAATAGGAGCTAATAAAGAGACCCGCGATCCCATAGAAAGACATCACAATCCCTTGTGGAAAAAAAAGGATTTGCTGAGACGGAAATAAAGATATCAAGTTTCTCCCAAGATAACTGGAAGTTCCAACCAATAAGAATCCTAATGAACCTAAAAAAAGGATAACGGCCCAGCAGAAATTACTTGTTTTTCGCGACCCCGTTATAGGTTGTATCCATATATGTTCTGATCGACAACTCATACTTGATCTGGTTTCGTTTTATTGTAATTGAGAGAATACCCTAGACTTTAGTCTTTTTGTTTCCGAAGTAACTCTCATCAACTAGTACTAGTTTGATGTGAACCTTTAAGAGTAATTTATCAAATTGGTTAGATCTAAAAAAAAAAAAATACCCTTCGTATGATCCCATCAATATACATATAGATGTACCGATTTTACAGTTCAGCCATCCGGCGATCCTGAGATTTTTTCAAATAGATAGAATAGAATTCCTTTACCCCCATATCATCTTTCTACAGGCCAAAGAGCCCCTTTTCGACGGAAGCGCCGCATGTTATACCCTCTTTTCTTACACTAAATAGGTATCTGCGTTATGATACAAGTCTTAGTTTTGAAAAAAAAAAATGGATCAGAGTTGGTCCCATCAGATCTAAACAGTCTTATTTTTTTGAACATGAAGAAATAAAGAAGCCATTGCCATTGCCGGAAATACTAAGCCTACTAAAGGCACCAAAACAGAGGGAAAGTCGAAAGTTGTCATATAAAGGATACCTCAATTTACTATTTGTACCTGTTATTATTTATATTAATATTATAAAGATAAAGATTAGTATAAATCTAAGTATATATCTAAGTGAGTATAGAAGGTACAAAAGCATATATCATATCTATAGTTTCTATAATTCTAAATTATATATTTGGATTATATATACATACGTAAGACGTAGAACAAAAATTTTTTATTTTCCTAGAATTTAACGAAAATAAGAATTCACTATTTTTCTTGTTGATAGAGGCCTCTTAACTGAATTAGTAATCAAGAATATAGATAAAAAGGAGTTATCCACAACTTTTGATTTCTTTTTACAATTTAGATCTTATGTCAACAAAGAAACCCCATTCATATTCGTTTTACTTGGATTCTGATAAACTAACTACTTGTTTGCTACAAATAAAAAAGGAACTTAATGCTCTATTGAATTTTCATTCAAAGGAAAGAAAGCGTGGAGCTGAAATAACTCACTCAGAACGCTTTTTAAAGGATTACGTGGTACGATTAGATCGAATAAGCCCTTCTGGAATAAATATTCAGCCGCCTGTGAACCTTCAGGTACTGTTTTATTCAATGTTTGTTCAATTACTCTTTTACCCGCAAATGCAATATAGGCATTGGGTTCGGCAATAATGATATCTCCCAACATACCAAAACTCGCAGTTACCCCCCCTGTAGTAGGAGATGTAAGAATTGGTACATAGAATAACTTTTTATTTGATTGATAATCATATAAAGCAGAAGATATTTTAGCCATTTGCATTAAACTCAAACTTCCCTCTTGCATACGCGCCCCCCCGGAAGCACATACTATAATAAGAGGGAGAAATTTGTTAGTAGCGTACTCAATCAAACGGGTTATTTTCTCCCCAACCACGGATCCCATACTACCCCCCATAAACTGAAAATCCATAACCCCAAGTGCTATGGGAATACCGTTTAATTGGCCTATACCTGTTTGAAC